TTAAAAGCATAGACACGTCTATTCTAATAGCACCACAGACTACCGTTCTAATTAAACTAGCTTTTAACCAGATTAATAAAGTACAATAGAGGTGCCCGGACATTTTATCTTATCTAAGTTAATAAGCCAAAGGCTTAGAAATTAACTTATCCCACAAAAACAATCTTAAAGGGATAAACAAAATTAAACTAAAATAAATGACCCTTAAGATCTGCCCTACCCTGTAAATAGGCTCTAATACAGGGCGCATACCAATAGCAGTCATCCCTAAAAATACAGAAATAAATGCTCAGAAAAGCATTTGATGTACAGGATAAAAAGCTAAGCCACGAAATTTACCAGTGTGAACAAAAGGGATCACTGCTAAAATTAAAATAGACGCTAGTATAGCTACAATACCCCCAGCTTTATGCGGAATTGAACGAAGAATGGTATAAGCAAATAGAAAATACCACTCAGGTTGAATATGAACGGGAGTTTTTATTCTATCAGCGGGAATGTAATTTAAAGGGTTCCCCAGTATTTCTGGTTTTACACAGACAAAAAATATTAAGACAAAGATTATACAAACAAATCCGAAAATATCTTTAACTGTATAACAAGGATGAAATGGAATTAACATACTGTCCCTTCTTACACCTAAGGGGTTGTTACTCCCTTTTTCATGCAAGTAAAAAAGATGAAGCAACACCACAACAGCTATTAAAAAGGGAACAATAAAGTGAAAGGAGTAAAAGCGAGTAAGGGTCCGTGTATTAACAACATAGCCACCTCACAGCCATTCCGCTATAGTTTGTCCCACATAAGGCACAGCTGTAAGCATTCTAGAGATTACTACAGCTCCTCAGTAAGACATCTGACCTCACGGTAAAACATAACCTAAGAACGCTTCGGCTCTTAGCATTAAATACAAAACAATACCAACATTTCAGACAGCTTTATCGAGATACGATCCATAATAAAGCCCACGACCAATATGAATATAAATACAAATAAAAAATATAGAAGCACCATTAGAATGGATACTTCGGACTATTCAACCTTTGTGGACATTGCGCATGATATAGATTACTGAATCAAAGGCTATGTCCGCGTGAGGGATATAGTATAATGACAGCATAAAACCAGTTACAATTTGAATTATTAAGCAAAGACCCAGCATAGAACCAAAACTCCACCAAACTCTCAAATTAATTGGGCAAGGAAGGTCATACAGCCCATACCTAAATATTTTTAGAAGCCAATGTCGTTTACGAAAAGGTTTTCTTATCATTGAATCTTTTACCTAAAAGTATAAGGAACTTGAGTTTACAAGACTCACGTAATTGTTTTACTATAAAAGATCTGCCACTAATTAAGCACTTACTTTTCATGGCTAAAACTAATAGAAAAGTGGACTTTTTTTTCACTTTTCCACCAGATAGCCAATTCCAACACTAAAAAAACAATGCAAAACCCTATAAACAGCACAAATCACAGATAAGACCCAAATAATACCACTAATTTATATCGCAAACCTTAACCTAGTTGCTGGTCTCGGACCTTTGACAGCCACTGAGCAAACTCTTTTATAGGAATAAACTCAACAACAATTGGCATAAAGCTATGGTTTACTCCACAAATTTCTGAACACTGGCCGTAAACAACACCAGCACGATGAGCCCTAAAAGGAAGCTGATTTATACGACCAGGAATAGCATCTACTTTTAGTATCAGAGCAGGGAGAGCAAAGGAATGTAAGACATCGACACTACCGACTAAAAGACGAATCTGGGTCTTAGCCGGCGCTACTATGCGCTGATCCACATCAAGAAGACGATATCTGCCAGTTTCTTCAGAACTACTAGCCAAATAAGAATCAATTCTCAACTGTTCATGATCTTTTCTTAAGAATTCATAAGATCAATACCACTGGTGACCAATTGCTTTAAATGACCATTTTGGCTCATCAACGTGATTTATTAAATAAAGATTACTGGCAGAGGGGAACCACAATACCCCTAAAATAATTATAGGGATAACCGTTCAAACTCACTCCAACAGCTCACTTTTTTTATAAGAACGATACTTATACACACTAGAACTAATACGGTACATCATAATAAGCACCAAAGATAAAATAAAAACTCTAATTAATATTATATAATGAAAAAAGTTTTGCAAATCATCGCCTACCCCCGCATAAACAACGTCGTGAAAAAATTTTGAGCCATATAACACCACTAATATATGTAAAGATAAGAGTTTATCTTATTCTTGTAGAATCAAAGTCTAAAGTACATCAAATACTGCTTTACAAAGTTAGTTAGGGGCACCTTCCGATACCCCTACCTTGTTACGACTTATCCCAGATTTTAATCCGGGAGCGACGGGCGATATGTACTCGTGCGAAATGATTCAAGAAAATATGATTTAATTAATTTACTTACAAGTCCTTCTTCAGGGATGTGTTTACACTCAACCCCGTCCGATTATGCTATTCACCCAATATATCAGAAAATGTAGGTGAAAATTAATATTATGTTCTAACTGTAATCCAGGCTAGCCCTTATATAGCTACATGTCAATCTCAATTTTTACTTAAAACTAATTAACTACTTTAACAGACTCAATAATTTTAAGTGTTTTATCTCGCGCTTTACAACGAAAAATAAAGAACCATACATATGCGTTAAATAAGGGAACAAATGTTGGTGGATCGTCCTTTAACACCCCGATTCCCCTATTTTTTAACTCGCACGCCGCCAATTCATTTCTCTTTGACAAACCAATGTTTAGTTAAGCAGTATCTTTTGCTTTTACGTTAAGAATAACAGGGTACTAAACCTGGTTTTAAGCCGAAATTACGTAAAAAACAACTAAGCTACTATTGGAATTTAACACAAAAAGATCCAAATTTAACCTCTACCTTTTTTTTGTACCGTAGCCTTTGCCATAAGTTGCCTTTAACAAAACTACAAATGTTTACAGTTGAATGAATCTAACCGCGGCTGCTGGCATTCATTTTACCCCCATCATTAGACAGCACAAGGCCTAAATTTTTTTAGTTGCCTATTAGTTTATACTGGTGTCGCATATGGTTTAACACTTTACGGTCAAACAATTTTCTATAAATACCAATGTATTACACTGTCAGGAATAAACAAAAAGCTATAATCAAACATTCCTATTTTTTAGCATCTACCAGAATTAACTGGAACGGTTGCTTGGAAGGCAATCATAATGATTTTACTATAGACACTAAACGACATAACCAACTAGAACCACACCTATTAGGAACACTAAAGGTACCACGGTAAAAACCGTTCAACCCAGAATTATCAACTTATCATAACGTATTCGTGGAAAAGTGCCTCGAATTCAAACAAAAAAATAAATAAACCCGAGAGAAAGAAGCCTTACAACAAACTCACTTCCCCCAAAGAACATTACGCTAGTGATAAAGCTACTAAACATTATACTCCTATATTCAGATATAAAAATTATAGCAAAACCACCACCGCTAAACTCTACATTAAACCCAGACACGAGCTCAGACTCTCCTTCCACAAAGTCAAATGGAGCACGATGATTCTCTGCAAGAATTGAAATTAATCATAACCTCAACCCTCTTAGATAAACTATACACAAAATAAAAAAAGAGTCCTGCCACACTATTACTTCTTGAACCATAAAACTTAGTACCATAGTCACTACAGAAAACAGAATTAAACAAAAAGGAATTTCGTACGAAATACTTTGGGCAATTCTTCGCACTGAACCCAACAAAGCATATTTAGAATTAGAAGACCACCCTGCTATTATTACGCCGAAAACTCCAACCCTTGCAGTAACTAAAAATTGCAGCGACCCAAAGACAAACACCATATCTACAAATTTCATGGGATATAACAACCACAATCTTAAAGAAAGACCTAACATTAAGCTAGGAGCGACAAAGAAGGGCACCAGATTTGCTCGACTAGGTACAACAAACTCCTTGCAAAAAAGCTTACCTGCATCACTGAAAGGCTGTAATAGACCCATATACCCCACTTTATTGGGACCCTTTCGAATTATAACAGAACCTAAGACTTTTCGCTCAAGCAACGTAAAAAACCCAATAGCCAACAAAACACAAATGAACGGTAAAATAATTAGCAAACCATCGATTAGCTTTATGAAAAAATTCATATAAGACAAAAAGAGATCAATCTTTTACAATAAAGTTAGCAGCCCTACTGCGCGTGCAGCTATCTTAACAAACATCTAGTTATTCCGAGTCATATCACGAGGAATGATCATCTCTATATATGCATAAAAGCATACAATAGATATAAGACTGCAAAATTCCTACTCCAATTTCAAACAAAAAAAAACCGATTAGACCAAAACTTACTATTAAGATTAATCTTACACCGAAAAGCCCTCTCACTTTCACACCATACAATAAAGCCAACCTTTTACCCAGCTCAGCGATTAAGCCCAAAATTACCTGACCACCGGCGAGGTTAAAAACTAGGCGCATAGTTAAAGTCAAAGGACGAACTAAAGAAGCTACAGTCTCAAGTAACACTATTAACGGGGTTAAACCTAAAGGGCAACCTAGAGGCACAGATATAGCCACCACTTGTTCTCAACTATTAATTAACCTAGAGCAAACTAAGATGACTCAGAAAAAGGAGGCAAAAAACATGGGAAGAGGTAAGTGGCATATTATTGGGAAAAAAAATGGAACAATGTTATTTAAGTTCATCCACACAAGCAAGAAGAACAAAGTGCAGATTCCTAAAGAGAACCCAGTAAAGAAATACCCCTGAACCCGACTAACCACTCCATACATAAACCTTAATAAAACCTTAAGAAAGCCTTCGTCTAATCTTGAACCGCATCAAGTTTTCTTGTTTAGAAAAACAATTAAACTAAACAGACTTAAAAATCAAACTAAAGAACCCACAGGACCAAATGAAAAGTAATTGTTTATATCAAAAACAGAGAAAACGTCTAACATCATTAATAAATAATTAATAAAATCAACCCATTTAAATTACCCTTTTTTGTGCTATTAGCTAGTTAGACACAATAAGAATCACTACTCTAGTTTAACAAGGGAGCAGTTATTTATACAAAATCTTTTCTTACCTAGAACATCTTACTATTTTATGTGTAGAATTACAGTTATAATTTAACTATTACCTTAATAATTGGTGGACCCCCCCCTAGTACCCAACTATCTGTAACAGCATAGCAGACAACCTCTATCTTTAAGGCTTAACCAGCTCAAACTAACAGCATGACAATGATTATGCAGTAATTTTGATTTTTTTGTTGGTCGAGCACGGATCTAATTTTTTTTATTGGTTATTTTTATAGAAAGTATGATTTTTTTTTGTAAGATAGTCCCATTTTTCACGCTCTGTGAACATCGGGAGCTAAGAGACATTTGGCAGTAAATAGAAAAAATTTATAACCCGATTTCAACCCTACCACTAGTGACAAGGTTATATGCAACTGAGTTGAGAAACAATAGAGACTATGCGCCAAATACAACCAGCTTGCATTACAAGCTAAGTCGCTTTGAGGTTAGAATAACTATCTGGCCAAGGTGTAATACTTTTTCCTATAAAATAATGAGAGCTCTGATATGAGGCCGCCCGCAAGCCCCTAAGGCTAAAATTTTTACGCAGGCAACTCAGTAGTCACAGGACCCCCTCTCTTTATTTTAAGCTACTTTAAGAAAAATTTACCCTTGTTTTATGTTAAACCAACACTCAAGATCTCGTCGCCGACAGAACTTATCTATGAACTTTGCGTACAACTATAAAAACCTTGATTTTTAACTTTATGTTGCGCTAAGCTTCTAATCATCACGAATGATGTTTGATAAGAGCAATTACCCCCCATGTATGTAAGACATAAAGACACGTCTAACATCATTAATAAATAATTAATAAAATCAACCCATTTAAATTACCCTTTTTTGTGCTATTAGCTAGTTAGACACAATAAGAATCACTACTCTAGTTTAACAAGGGAGCAGTTATTTATACAAAATCTTTTCTTACCTAGAACATCTTACTATTTTATGTGTAGAATTACAGTTATAATTTAACTATTACCTTAATAATTGGTGGACCCCCCCCTAGTACCCAACTATCTGTAACAGCATAGCAGACAACCTCTATCTTTAAGGCTTAACCAGCTCAAACTAACAGCATGACAATGATTATGCAGTAATTTTGATTTTTTTGTTGGTCGAGCACGGATCTAATTTTTTTTATTGGTTATTTTTATAGAAAGTATGATTTTTTTTTGTAAGATAGTCCCATTTTTCACGCTCTGTGAACATCGGGAGCTAAGAGACATTTGGCAGTAAATAGAAAAAATTTATAACCCGATTTCAACCCTACCACTAGTGACAAGGTTATATGCAACTGAGTTGAGAAACAATAGAGACTATGCGCCAAATACAACCAGCTTGCATTACAAGCTAAGTCGCTTTGAGGTTAGAATAACTATCTGGCCAAGGTGTAATACTTTTTCCTATAAAATAATGAGAGCTCTGATATGAGGCCGCCCGCAAGCCCCTAAGGCTAAAATTTTTACGCAGGCAACTCAGTAGTCACAGGACCCCCTCTCTTTATTTTAAGCTACTTTAAGAAAAATTTACCCTTGTTTTATGTTAAACCAACACTCAAGATCTCGTCGCCGACAGAACTTATCTATGAACTTTGCGTACAACTATAAAAACCTTGATTTTTAACTTTATGTTGCGCTAAGCTTCTAATCATCACGAATGATGTTTGATAAGAGCAATTACCCCCCATGTATGTAAGACATAAAGACACGTCTAACATCATTAATAAATAATTAATAAAATCAACCCATTTAAATTAGGTTAATTTGCGTCATTAAAAACTTAAGCACGATAAAAATTATTAATATGCTAAACAAAGCAAAAGCCCTATAACAGAGCAACTTTAGGATGACAACCTACTGTTATTTAATTAACTATTTCACTATTTTTAGATTTACGAAAAAGAACGAAGAGGAACAGATTTTTTCATACAAATACAACAGACAATGCATAAATTAATAAGAAGGATAGCTCCTATTAATAAGTACAGCTCCCCGTAAACTCCGAGGTTGATAAAATGAAATGAACCCAAACGCCTCTGAACAACGAATCTAGACCCATATCAGCCATAACAGCATCTCAGCACTAAGCTAAGCCCAAAAATAGGGGATCCGGTAAAAATCTTGCGGCCAAACACTTGGTTGGGATGAATCCTAACTACATACAAGAAAAGAACTATCACCCCGCCAACGTACCTTATAAAAACAAGGAACCCTAATAAAGACCTCAAATAATAACTCAACCCATAGCAGACACCAACACATCTTAAAATTAAAACTCCGCCCAAAGGATACGGCTCATTAACAAAAAGCAACATGCTAATTATAAGCACTACTACACTAAACCTGACTAACAACACCATTGGCAGATTGAGGCTTTATTAAGCCTTTTTATTAAAACTTCAATTTAACCACTAAATCTGCATTAAACTTAACTAAGAAAAAATAAAACAATTATTACTGATACCCTCAAGCATAACAACAAACTCCCTAACAAGAACAAAAAGTACCACCTCTGAATCAGCTGATTTTTTTGTCTTGATTTCGACAAAACAGAATAAACACCTTGAGGTCCTACTATTTCTAGCCACCCTTGATCTATACAACGCGAAATTTTATAACAATTTAGCATTCCAGGTATGATCAAAAACTGACTACTTAATAACTTAAAATTTCACATTGAGATAATAAACTTTCTTACACGAGGCAACCAAGGCAAAGGGTGAAGTGAAACTATAAATAAAAAAAGAAAAACACCATACAAAGGGATAAAACAGATAGTCAAAAACAACCACGTATCAATGAAAGTTGAAAAAAAAACCAATTTAAACTTTCTTGAAATAACTCACCCACTAAACACGGCACAAAAAAAAAGACACACATAAGACACAACTACAGACGATCTTTCTTTGGATCAAGACGAAATAACAGCTTTTTTATTATTTCCCACTGCCACCCTTATAAAAACACGCAATATGTACCACGAAGTAAAAGAAACGCCCACCATTATGAGCACATAGATAACAAAATTATCACAGCTTATTAAACTAAGTTCAATAATCAGGTCCTTTGAAAAAAACCCTCTTATAAAAGGCACACCAGCTAACGAAAATCTAGCAACTCTCAAAAAACTTATTCTAACAGGTAACTCTTCTCAACACTTTCTGAGAGAACGTAAATCTTGATTTCCTGAGTTGGAATGAATAACACAGCCAGCACTAACAAAAAGAAGGGCTTTAAAAGTAGCATGAGTAATCAGATGAAAAAAAGCCACATAAGGTAATTTTATACTTAAACAGAACATTATCACACCCAACTGGCTTAAAGTAGACAAAGCAATAACTTTTTTGAAGTCTACTTCTATCAAAGCAACCATACCAGCTATCAATAAAGTTAGCAAACTTGCAATTTTAAGTAAATCCAACCTCTGAGAGTTGGGCTCAAGGACCCAAAATCCTCGAATTAAAAGATAAACACCAGCAGTTACCAAGGTAGAAGAGTGAACCAAAGAAGAGACAGGTGTAGGTGCCGCTATAGCAGCAGGAAGTCAAGCGGAAAAGGGGATTTGAGCACTTTTTGTCATACCCGCAACCACGAACATTACGGATATAAATAGAGAAAAGCAAAAATCGTAACGCTTATAAAAAACCCAATCCCCATAAACACTCAGTATCCCAACACAAACTAGAATCAACACGTCACCCACACGATTGGTAATAGCAGTAACTATTGCGGCTCTTAATCTTTTGTTATTTTGATAGTAGCACACTAGCAAAAAAGAAACTAACCCCAGCCCGTCCCAACCTAACATCAGACAAATTAGGTTTGGGATTAGAATTAAGCTTACTATAGAACCAACAAAAAGAAGAATTAAAAACATAAATCGGAGAAAAAACTTTTCGTCATCTATGTATCAAGAAGAATAAATACCAACCCTCCCTGAAATTACCAGAACAGCACCTACAAACATAAGTCTGACCTCATCAAACATCAAACAAAAGTTTACTCTTAGGCAATTAAGACTTACTAGACAAAAATCTATCAAAATCGTTTTATTTAATCAAAGTCTTCTAAATAAACATAAATAACCTACACCCACCCTCACAAAAAAAAGCTTATTTATTGCTCTACTTAAACCACATAGTAAAAACCGATACATAAGTTGATAAACACAAGTAAAATGTTTTCAGTATGAGTTCAAATCAAACATTAAAATCAACCTACTTTTTCATTCACCAGACGTCCCCTTCCCAGTAGTCAAACCACCAGTTAAACAATTGACCCCCACCTCAAATATACACAAAAAAATAGACAGCAATCCAGATAACATCAACAAAATGTCAGTACCAAGCACATGCTTCTAAACCAAAATGACGATCTGATAAAAAGTGACCATATCAAAGGCGAACAAACGTTACAATAAGAAACAACGTACCAAAAAAAACATGAGCACCATGAAAGCCTGTTAACATGTAAAAAGTCCTCCCGTAGATCCCATCTGCAATAGAAAAGGAATTAAAATAATACTCTCGATACTGAAGAGCAACAAACGCCACTCCCAATAAAATAGCCCCTGCCATACCGATTAAGCTACCATAATCATAATCGCGACGACGTACGGAACCCAAAGCATAGTTCATACAAGCTCCACTAGTTAAAAGTAAAGCTGTATTCACAGCAGGAACACCAAAAGCATTCGGGACACGAATACCCACTGGCGGCCAGGTTCCACTGACCTCAACGTTAGGGCTCAGGGTTCTGGAAAAAAACGCGAAAAAAAAAGAGAAAAAGAACATTACCTCTGACGCAATAAATATAGCCATTCCATCACGAAAATTTTTTACAACTCGCTTTCTATGATATCCCTGATCTCCTTCACGTAACAAGTCACGCCATCATATATACAGGCAACAAACTAAAAGAAAACCTCCAAGCATAATAAAAATTAAGCCAATTTCATCCCTTCACATTCAAGTTACCAACCCCACAGCCATGTTAGGTAAACAACCAGACACTATGAACGGCCAAGGACTCGGGCTTACTCGATAAAAACGATTACGAACCATAGAGCTAAGAGATTACACTCATTATTTAGTTAACAGCCAAAAGTTTTATTTAAACTATTAGCTCGCGCAAGGACAAGTAGTTTTAAACTTTGTATCTTAGGATTATGAGCCCCACATTTTAATTAAAATACCTTGCGACAAAGTCCTTATAATATTAATTATCCTCTTTGGGCCGAAACCAAAGCGCTAAACAAGCTAAAGAACTTTGAATTTGAAATAAAAGGTAAAAGGCACTATAAACCTTAATAATTGAATGCAAATCAAATCTTTTAATTAAAGTATTACCTCACAAAAATACAAACAGGAAATTTAATGGAAACCAATGAAGAAACAGATTTAACAAATTAGAAAAGCTAACAAAACACTCACGCACTTCATTATTTTTACCGTGACAACATACACCATAAAAAAATAAACAGTAGCAGGCACTCATAAATCTCATTAGGCCAACTGTCAATACGAATCACCCTCTGACACTGGACCTTGTTATAAACAAAAAAACTTCACCGACAAAGTTTAAAGTGGGCGGCGCCGCTATATTGCCAGACCTTAATAAAAAACAAAAGAGAGCTAGGCTAGGAAAAACAGCTAGGCCACCTTTATTGAATATGATAGAACGGGAGGTTCTTTGCTTGTAAAAAAGATTAACTAATAAAAATAAACCTGAAGAGCATAGACCGTGACCCAATATTATCAACAGAGACCCTAGATAACCAACCATTTTGTTACTTAATACTCCTAAAATCACCAATCTTATATGACCCACGGAAGAATAAGCAACCAAAGACTTCAAATCAACTTGTCGCAAGCACATTATACTGGTTAACAACCCCCCCACTAAGGCTACCCTTAGCAGCAAACTATAAACAAACGTAGTTGACCCAACAATAATAAGCATTAAATAACGAATTATGCCGTAACCCCCCAATTTTAAGAGGATCCCTGCTAAAATTATTGAGCCAACGACAGGAGCCTCTACATGCGCTTTAGGCAATCACAAATGAAAAGGGAATATTGGAAGCTTAATCAAAAACCCCAACATATAGAATCAGTAAAATCAACACACCCTTCGATTAAAAACTATAGTCAAGGACTGTATTATGTCCCTCAAGCCGCTTGAAACTATCATTCTAATAGCGAACAAAAAGGGAAAAGAACCCAGACTTGTGTATAAAACTATATAAGTACCAGCTTGAAGTCGCTCAGGCTGATACCCTCACACTAAGATCAAAAATAACACTGGGATTAACACTCTTTCAAAAAAAAAAAAAAAAAAAAATAGGTTTGTTAAACCAAACGCGCTAATCAGTACGGCACACAGAGCTACTATAGCTGTTTTTATTTGCTGTCGCCGCTCACTCCCGCATCTTTCTATGAACATTAACATACTAATGTATAAGGTCAGAAAAACTATTGCCGCGCTTAAAAAATCAAATCAAACTATACCACCTAGCTCAAAGTTTCCCGGGTTACAGTTAACCACACTCACACACACTCTTACTAGCACTCTAATAAGAATTATTCTTACACTTATTTTACTGACTAATAGCAAATAAGATAACCTAAAAATTAAACCTAAAAACATAAGCATGACACTACGCAAAGTGATGATTTTGGTGTAAACAAAACGTATTATCTTATACTATCACGCTTAAGCAATCAGGATTATAAACCTATGAACTGAACCTAAATCAAACGCATTTTTCTGCCAGATTACTTATGAGTCAGACGATAAACGACTTCACACGGGTTAAAAGACCGGCGCTTCTAAAAGCTTTAACTCAAAGCGGCAGAGGGATTAGACCTCATAAATAAAGCTTAAATCTATCACATTTATCTGTCATGCCACTCAAGAATGGAGCCTAAGCTCATATTTAAGTTTGAAGCCTAATATTTTATAATAAATTACATTCTTACAGAAGGTGAGACACCGCCTCGGAGTCATAGGCCCCGCATCATAACAGACTTTTCTGCAACATTACTCAATCTAGAGAACCCTCTCGATGCTCGTGAAACAGCCCTAAAAATAAGAGAAACAAGAACCTAAGGACTACAGCTAACGCTTTTAATCTGTGACCAAAGAAAAACACTGAGTAGGTCACCGGAATCAAAAGAGCAATTTCCACGTCGAACACAACGAAAATGGCTGCCACTAAAAAAAACCGCACGGCAAAGGGGTGACGCGCACTTATTATTCTTTCAAACCCGCATTCATACGGAGACCTTTTTTCTCGATCATAAACCTTGTTAAAAGACAAAACCGAGAATAGAACTATTAAAATAACACAAATAACAGCAATAAAAACAGCTACGACAAACAACATAAGCCTAAGCCAAAGGCAATTTTAGGTTTGCAATCTACCGTTATTTGTTTAACTATTAGGCAAATTTAAGGGGAATGCTTCCCGCTGTAAGGATGAAAACCATAAGTGCTGTCTACACTACTTAAACTGGAAAACTGAAAAAACAGTACTTGTAACTCCCAAAGCTAATGTTCTAATTAAACTATTTCCAATAATTGTCATCTAAGATTTGTCTAATATTAAGTTAAATGACTGATCTCTTCCGCTAACCCGCACTATTCTAACAATTAAAGCCAACGCCACGCTAGCTTCGCAAACCGCTATACATATAACTAACAAAACAAAGCAAGCCATTCTAAACATGCTGAAAGCACACACCACAATAGCTCTAAGGGTGATAAACTCCATCCCTAAAAAAACCCTGATTAAGTGCGTTCCTTGACTAACTGTAATCAAAACTCCCAAAAGAAAAAAAGTAATCATAAACACTTTCATTAACGAAGAAGTAATATACTTGTAAATAGGTTTACAGCCCACCGCTTAACCTCAGCCACTTCGCACAAATAAATAATAAAATAATGGAAACCACGGTTGAGAAGTCCTTGCGTACCAAACCCCCCTATTTTATAAAAAAGATAGAAACTGACCTAGCTCACGCCGGTCTGAACTCAGCTCATGTTAGGTATTAAAGGTCGAACAGACCCACGCTTGAAAGCGTCTACGCCTTCAGGTAACCTAAAGCCAACATCGAGGTCGCAAACCTGTTTTTCGATTAGAACTCTAAAAAAAGATCGCGCTGTTATCCCTAGAGTAGCTTACCAAATTTACTAAATTAAGCTACAACTTGTAGGTAAATTTAAGCTAGGCAGCACATTTCCGCCCTGTTCTCCCAACAAAATCGTAAAAATATTAACATTAAAACCCTTTTAGTTTTTAGTAATATTTAAAAAGATAAAGCTTCGTAGGGTCTTGTCGTCTTTTTTTTTAATTAAAGCTTCTTCACTTTAAAATTAATTTCAATAATACTCAACGAGACAGATTATCCAACGTCAACCCATTCATACCAGACCCCAATTAAAGGCCGACTTATCATGCTACCTTAAGACCCTCACGCTAAGGCCGCCGTTTACTCATTAAGCACCGGGCAGGGCCTACTTTTTATGATGTACAAAAAGAGATGTTTTTGTTAAACAGGCGCAGATAAATTTTGCCGAGTTAATTATTGAGTACTTTACAGTTTTTTACTTAAAAACAAACCTTTTTAAACTAAGATTTTTATAATAAACAAAACTCTACTTATTTTCATCATTATTAGTCTTTGTTCAAAGATAAACTCATAGCTAAAATGATTGCTATTAGATTTATTTATTGGAATTTTGGTTTATTTGTCACAAACTAACCAATGACTAATACTAAGCCTACTAAGCCAAACAGTTTACATGAACTCATTGTGTATTACGCTTAGCTTATCCCAAACGCAATGAGAGAGCTCATAAGAGCTACCAATACTAAATATTTTTTTGAGTTAACCAGATATCAGAAAAGGCAGTTAGTATCTAGCTATTATCGTTTAATTGTAAGTAACTTTACCACGGTACTTCTACTCATAACGATAGCTTCTTTCCTTTCGGGAAAATACATTTGTAATTTTGTCTTGAGAAACCCTTATGCAAAAGGTACTAGAACAGGCTATACTTATACCTATTTTGTCATTTTCACACGATACAAAGAGACTGATGATAGAATTTTAGAAAAGGTCTAAAACCACCGTCTCCAACACTATGGAGACCTAAATAAGAACCGATTGCGAGCTATTTTTTAACATTAGAGAAAAGGGGTAAACCCATCTTCTTTATTTTCAGTAAAGTGTTTTATTTAAACTATTTCCTCGCCGAAGAGACACAGATTTTTACTTTTATACTGCGTTAGACCCTTATCCACCACAATAATGTTTAATAGGACGGCTACTCCCTTCTGTGTGTAGAACACGTAAACACGTCTAACATTATTAATAAATAATTAATAAAATCAACCCATTTAAATTACCCTTTTTTGTGCTATTAGCTAGTTAGACACAATAAGAATCACTACTTTAGTTTAACAAGGGAGCAGTTATTTATACAAAATCTTTTCTTACCTAGAACATCTTACTATTTTATGTGTAGAATTACAGTTATAATTTAACTATTACCTTAATAATTGGTGGACCCCCCTAGTACCCAGCTATCTGTAACAGCATAGCAGACAACCTCTATCTTTAAGGCTTAACCAGCTCAAACTAACAGCATGACAATGATTATGCAGTAATTTTGATTTTTTTGTTGGTCGAGCACGGACCTAATTTTTTTTATTGGTTATTTTTATAGAAAGTATGATTTTTTTTTGTAAGATAGTCCCATTTTTCACGCTCTGTGAACATCGGGAGCTAAGAGACATTTGGCAGTAAATAGAAAAAATTTATAACCCGATTTCAACCCTACCACTAGTGACAAGGTTATATGCAACTGAGTTGAGAAACAATAGAGACTATGCGCCAAATACAACCAGCTTGCATTACAAGCTAAGTCGCTTTGAGGTTAGAATAACTATTTGACCAAGGTGTAATACTTTTTCCTATAAAATAATGCGAGCTCTGATATGAGGCCGCCCGCAAGCCCCTAAGGCTAAAATTTTACGCAGGCAACTCAGTAGTCACAGGACCCCCTCTCTTTATTTTGAGCTACTTTAAGAAAAATTTACCCTTGTTTTATGTTAAACCAACACTCAAGATCTCGTCGCCGACAGAACTTATCTATGAACTTTGCGTACAACTATAAAAACTTGATTTTTAACTTTATGTTGCGCTAAGCTTCTAATCATCACGAATGATGTTTGATAAGAGCAATTACCCCCCATGTATGTAAGACATAAAGACACGTCTAACATCATTAATAAATAATTAATAAAATCAACCCATTTAAATTACCCTTTTTTGTGCTATTAGCTAGTTAGACACAATAAGAATCACTACTTTAGTTTAACAAGGGAGCAGTTATTTATACAAAATCTTTTCTTACCTAGAACATCTTACTATTTTATGTGTAGAATTACAGTTATAATTTAACTATTACCTTAATAATTGGTGGACCCCCCTAGTACCCAGCTATCTGTAACAGCATAGCAGACAACCTCTATCTTTAAGGCTTAACCAGCTCAAACTAACAGCATGACAATGATTATGCAGTAATTTTGATTTTTTTGTTGGTCGAGCACGGACCTAATTTTTTTTATTGGTTATTTTTATAGAAAGTATGATTTTTTTTTGTAAGATAGTCCCATTTTTCACGCTCTGTGAACATCGGGAGCTAAGAGACATTTGGCAGTAAATAGAAAAAATTTATAACCCGATTTCAACCCTACCACTAGTGACAAGGTTATATGCAACTGAGTTGAGAAACAATAGAGACTATGCGCCAAATACAACCAGCTTGCATTACAAGCTAAGTCGCTTTGAGGTTAGAATAACTATTTGACCAAGGTGTAATACTTTTTCCTATAAAATAATGCGAGCTCTGATATGAGGCCGCCCGCAAGCCCCTAAGGCTAAAATTTTACGCAGGCAACTCAGTAGTCACAGGACCCCCTCTCTTTATTTTGAGCTACTTTAAGAAAAATTTACCCTTGTTTTATGTTAAACCAACACTCAAGATCTCGTCGCCGACAGAACTTATCTATGAACTTTGCGTACAACTATAAAAACTTGATTTTTAACTTTATGTTGCGCTAAGCTTCTAATCATCACGAATGATGTTTGATAAGAGCAATTACCCCCCATGTATGTAAGACATAAAGACACGTCTAACATCATTAATAAATAATTAATAAAATCAACCCATTTAAATTACCCTTTTTTGTGCTATTAGCTAGTTAGACACAATAAGAATCACTACTTTAGTTTAACAAGGGAGCAGTTATTTATACAAAATCTTTTCTTACCTAGAACATCTTACTATTTTATGTGTAGAATTACAGTTATAATTTAACTATTACCTTAATAATTGGTGGACCCCCCTAGTACCCAGCTATCTGTAACAGCATAGCAGACAACCTCTATCTTTAAGGCTTAACCAGCTCAAACTAACAGCATGACAATGATTATGCAGTAATTTTGATTTTTTTGTTGGTCGAGCACGGACCTAATTTTTTTTATTGGTTATTTTTATAGAAAGTATGATTTTTTTTTGTAAGATAGTCCCATTTTTCACGCTCTGTGAACATCGGGAGCTAAGAGACATTTGGCAGTAAATAGAAAAAATTTATAACCCGATTTCAACCCTACCACTAGTGACAAGGTTATATGCAACTGAGTTGAGAAACAATAGAGACTATGCGCCAAATACAACCAGCTTGCATTACAAGCTAAGTCGCTTTGAGGTTAGAATAACTATTTGACCAAGGTGTAATACTTTTTCCTATAAAATAATGCGAGCTCTGATATGAGGCCGCCCGCAAGCCCCTAAGGCTAAAATTTTACGCAGGCAACTCAGTAGTCACAGGACCCCCTCTCTTTATTTTGAGCTACTTTAAGAAAAATTTACCCTTGTTTTATGTTAAACCAACACTCAAGATCTCGTCGCCGACAGAACTTATCTATGAACTTTGCGTACAACTATAAAAACTTGATTTTTAACTTTATGTTGCGCTAAGCTTCTAATCATCACGAATGATGTTTGATAAGAGCAATTACCCCCCATGTATGTAAGACATAAAGACACGTCTAACATCATTAATAAATAATTAATAAAATCAACCCATTTAAATTAGGTTAATTTGCGTCATTAAAAACTTAAGCACGATAAATAACACCGTTTTAATTTAACAATATGATAACTATTAACACACTTTACACATAAGCATCGGAATTACAAATTCGAACTTTACTTCATCAAAGTAACTGGATCTCACCCCCACGCGATGCTAAACCGCTTTAAATTTCTAAACAAACAAAAAAAATGCTATAACAATAAATCCAACCAAATTTGACACAATAGCACAAAAAACAGCAACACTTCTTTCCAAGGTATTAGACCAGTAAAAAAAAATTTGCGAACCTAAAACTAAAGAATACGCAAAGTTTAAGTAGTATTTTATTCTAATCAATGAGCCAATTACACAAGCAAAAATTACGTAGCTATCGACTCTTAGAAATACTAAAATTTTACAAGTAAAACCCAAAAAGGGGGGCAAACCTATCAGTATTAAAACTCCAAAAGAAGCTCACACTAGACGACCTTTACTTTTTAAGTAATGCTTACCTCTTGACCCGCATCTTCAAAATACCACACTAACACTTAAACAATACACTAACCAGTAAATGATAAAAATCCAAATAGATTTTATTAAAGCTAAGATTATTCAAGACGAGTGAACAAAAGAAGAATAAGCTAGTAAACCACGAACTCCATGCTGGTTTAGCCCACCAATACCGCCAACTAAGGCTAGTATGCTCACTATGATACTAACCAAAAAGTTTCTAGTAAACCAACCCATAAAGACAAAAGGAGCTAATTTTTGCCATGTCAAGACCCACATACCTACAAACCAACTAGAAGATCTAACCACCGAAGGCAGCCATCTATGAAAGGGCGACACACCCCTTTTTAACATCAGACCAACGAGAAGACAGACCCTAGAAAGTGAAATGACCAAAGCCTCATTAAGCAAAAATCCTATTAAAACAAAATTTGACCCCAGACACTGCACCACAAAATACTTAACAGCCGGCTCAACGACAAAAGCACCCTCTGGGTTCATCAAAACTATAAAATTTAACAAATTGATTTCTATACCAAGTCAAACCCCCAGCCAAGATGACCTAAAAACTCTTATGACAGTTCCTGATAATACAAAAAACATGCCAATAAGTATAATTGGCCTTACAGCATTTAACGTTTTTAATTTTAACATTATTAACACAAATCTTATCTAAACAACAAGATTAAATTTTTCCATTTATCTTTTTTCACCGATACATTAAGTTAGAATTATCTTTACAAACATATACATAAGGAGGTTCTCAAGTACCATGAGCTGGTATTGGAAACAAATGCTTATGGGCCCTAATTCATTCTAACTCAGTAGAAACGGCCGAGTGAAAAACAACTCCTCGCTGACTAACCACTCTTTCTCATAACAAGAATATAAAAAATATTAAAGACATATAACCCATTACAGCACCATAACTAGCTAACCAATGCCATTTGGCGTAGCAATTTGGATAATCACAGTACCGACGCGGCATTCCGCTTAAACCCAAAAAATGCATAGGAAAAAACGTTAGATTCACAGCAACAAATATAGAGCAAAAATGACCTTTACTTCAACGACCGTGCAAATTAGAACCATAGAACAGGGGGTACCAATGAGTAAACGCACAGAAAATGGCAAAGACTGCACCTATAGATAACACATAATGGAAGTGAGCTGTTACATAATAAGTATCGTGTAAAGACACATCAAGGGAAGAAGAAGACAAAGCAACTCCTGTTAAGCCCCCTACTGTAAACAAAACAATAAAACCCATTCTTCATATAACTGGAGTACGATAGGTCTGACGACCCCCTGCTAAAGTTGCTAACCATCTAAAAACTTTAATACCGGTAGGAACAGCAATAATCATAGTAGCAGAAGTAAAATAATTACGAGTATCAACATTCAACCCTACTGTGAACATGTGGTGGCCTCACACAATGAAACCTAGTAAACCGATTGAAATTATTGCATATATTATCCCTGTAGCACCAAAAGGGGCTTCTTTTCCTGCATAATGGGCAGTCACATGAGACATTACACCAAACCCCGGAAGAATAAGGATATAAACTTCTGGATGACCAAAAAACCAAAATAGATGTATAAATAGGACAGGATCCCCACCTCCGATAGGGTCAAAAAATGTGGTGTTAAAATTACGATCAAACAACAACATTGTAATACCACCCGCTAGAACAGGCAAAGACAATAACAATAAAAAAGCAGTAACAGTGATTCTTCAGACGTACAGCACAGAACGCTCCCCTTTTATTTTATCTACTGGAAGGTTTTTGTTAGAAGTCAAAAAATTAATGGCACCTATTAAAGAGCCGGAACCAGCCAGATGAAGGGATAAAATAGCAAGATCTATAGCAGGGCTACTGTGAAATTCTACAGTAGACAAAGGAGGGTAAATGGTTCAACCTGTCCCGACTCCTTCTTCTACATAACCTGATAAGAGTAATAAGTACAAAGCACTAGGCAGGATTCAAAATCTAAAGTTGTTAATACGAGGAAAAGCAAGATCTATGGCACCCAAAAATAAAGGAATTAACCAGTTACCAAAGGCTCCAATAAGTAAAGGCATAACAGCAAAAAAAATTATTACTAAGGCATGTGTAGTCACAATAACGTTATACATTCTATCTGATTTTAGTAGAAAATTTCCTGGATGCATTAAGTGCAGTCGAATTAGCATCCTGTAACCCACTCCCATTAATCCTCTTCATATCCCAAAAGTCAAATAAAGTGTACCGATTTCTTTATGATTTGTAGTTATTAACCATCGTTTCAT